TTTTTTTTTTAGTTAAAGAAAAAAAACGATGCCTACAGGAAAAGGACTAATCAGTTATTTCTGCCATCGCCTCAAACGTGTCAATATTCTCACTAATGGTACGTAAATGTAACTCCTTGTTCAAAGAACTATTCAGAGTGCCTCGAGCTCCTTTTAAAACTTGTTGGAAAACCTGTTGTCGGACTTGCTGAACCGCCCTTTGGTGGTCAAAACGAATGGTTTCATTTTTGTAATTTTCTAATTCTTCCAAAATCTTATAAGTTGACTTAATCAAATTCAATTTTTCTCGTTCTATCTCCGAGTATCCATTCACTCGAAATTGATCTGCTTCCCTTTCGACTTTCCGTAAGCGAGCCCGGGCTTTTTCCAGCCGTTGAATGGCCCCCCCCTGCAGTTCCTCTGAATTTTGAATAGTATTCAGGATCTTCCGTTTTCGATTATCTAATAAATCACTTAATGAAAGTAGATTATCTTTCCATTCATCTTAAAACTTACATGATCCCTTCCCGAACCAAACATGAATTTTTCGATTCATTTGGCTCTCACACTCAATTACTTCAACCTTTTAAGTATGGGGGCAATTCCCATATCTTTTTTTTTAATGTAATGAGCCTATCCTCTACCTCTCTTCTCTATTCATATTCCAAGATGTCGCGACTAATCACTAATCCAAGACCAGAATATTTTGAGGACTCTTCTGACGGAACAAAACAAAAATATTGAATTGTCAGCAAAGTTGTTTCTTTTTTTCGTCAAATCCAAAGAATTCTTCTTACTGTATATTATACACAGGTCACCGATTCAGCATAAAAAGCGGTTGATTGAAATATTTCAAATATTTTGCATTCCAATAAAAGAAAAGGCTCAAATAATTTTATCGACATGAGTGTTTTATATCGAAAAAAAACAAATTCCAATTTTGCAAACATTTCTATTCTATATTAATATAGTAGTAGAAAGAGTACCATGCTGCGTCTGGACTTCAAACAGTTTGGTTTAGCTTTAACCATGTTAATGACCCCACACTATTGGTTTGGTTGATAGAGAATCAAAGTCGATTTCCCAATGAATCACGAAATGCTATGGTTCTTAAATATGATTTGAAATTGATTCAGAAGTAATTCGCGGAATCGTGCACCTTTTTCGATCTAGTTATAATGAAAAAAAGTACAGCTGGTTGGATCCAGCCTATTCTTGAAATAAACAACTCGCACGCACTCCCTTTCCAAAAAAGATCAATACACCAAGGACTACACTTAGATTTATTGGATTTGTTGCTAAAATATCGGTATTAAACCCGAAACTCCCGGCAAATGACCAGCGAACCAAGGAAACGAAAGAATCGGTTATATTTTTCATATTATCTCCTCTTTTAGATAGACTAAAAAAAATACGTAATTTGCATATTTATAGGATTAAACAAAGGGATTCGCAAATAAAAGCGCTAATGCTACAACCAGTCCATAAATTGTTAAAGCTTCCATAAAAGCCAGACTAAGCAATAAAGTACCTCGTATTTTTCCCTCCGCCTCGGGTTGTCTCGCGATACCTTCTACAGCTTGACCCGCAGCAGTACCTTGACCTACTCCAGGTCCAATAGAAGCAAGCCCGACGGCCAACCCAGCGGCAATAACAGAAGCGGCAGAAATCAGTGGATTCATGAGAAGTTCCTCGCACTAAAATAAAGAAATAATTAATGATACAATCGTCCGAGGAATTATGACTTAATTATTCCATCGCTAAGATTCATCCAGTCGAAATAACTAAGAACTCGGAATTAAAGTAATAATAATATTAGTATTAAACCATAAAAGCTACTTCGATATCTCTTTTTTAGTTCTGATCCACAGGATTTTTGTGAATCCATACAACTTTTGTTCTTCCATTTCTTCTTTCCAAACCCTTTTTTAATTCCGCGTTCGTTAGTTTTCTTTATTTCATCGCTTTATTCATTCACATTCAATTCACAGGCAAAGACGAAACCGAAGAATTTCTATTGGAATCTCTATCTAAGTTCACAATAGTAGGGCGGATTAGATATATCTTTAGTTGATATATAACTATCAATATCTAATATCATATATACATGTCTTTCTTCCATAACGTAAACCAACTATTCATATCTTAGATTCAAACTATTCGTATCTTAAAGTCAATCGTATTATAGAATCATTCTTGGAACCATACACAAGAGTTGGCTTAGAGTCATTAGATCCCATATACCCAATTCTGTTCCCCTCTCCCAATCAACCCATTTTTTATGAATCTCGTTTGGCGAATCATTGCATAGAAATAAACATAAGTATTTTATTCCGGTAAGGTCATTCACTTTAATTATTTAATTATTTATTAATATTTTCTTTTGGTCAATCGTTGAATTGAATAAAATCAACTAAAATGGGAATCATTCTAGAAAGCATCTTTCTTTTTCTTTTTTTTTTTAATCACACACCGTGTAAATTGTGATACTATGATACTATAAGAATTTTTATTCAAATAATGACTCCTTATATTTGAATTGAATGAACAAAACAATAGAATGATAATATTCATTGGCAGGAGTATGATATAATAAAGCCAAACATGCATTTTAGGAAAAAGATCTTTTTGATCTCTTTCCTTTTTTACAATTCCCCAATATCAGAATTTTTTTTCTATGACTCTTGGTCGTATATCCCGTACTTGTCTATTTCTATTTGTATATTGATGTTTCCTAAGTGGATTATCTTTAGTTATGCATACACTGCGTTATTCTAAGCTAAAAAAAAAAAAAAGAGACTATTTCGAAAACTAGTCAATGATGGCCCTCCATAGATTCGCCTATATAAGCCGCCGCTAAAGTTGCAAAAATAAGAGCTTGAATACCGCTTGTAAATAATCCAAGGAACATCACAGGTATAGGAACCACTAAAGGTACTAAAGAAACAAGAACAACAACTACTAATTCATCAGCTAATATATTCCCGAAAAGTCGAAAGCTAAGTGATAAAGGTTTTGTGAAATCTTCTAAAATGTTAATGGGTAAAAGAATTGGAGTCGGTTGAATGTATTTACTGAAATAACCTAATCCCTTTTTAGAAAGACCTGCATAGAAATATGCTACTGACGTGAGCAAGGCTAAAGCAACGGTAGTATTGATATCATTCGTAGGTGCAGCTAACTCCCCATGGGGTAACTGTATTATTTTCCAAGGTAAAAGAGCACCGGACCAATTCGAAACAAAAATAAATAGAAACATAGTTCCAATAAAGGGAACCCATGGACCATATTCTTCTCCAATCTGAGTTTTGCTCACGTCTCGAATAAATTCAAGGACATATTCGAAGAAATTTTGACCGGCAGTCGGAATAGTTTGTGGATTCCGAACAGCTATAAGGGCTGAACCTAATAAGATAGCAATTACAACCCAAGAAGTAATAAGTACTTGGGCATGGACTTGTAAACCTCCTATTTGCCAATAGAAATGTTGGCCTACTTCCACACCGGATATATCGTATAACCCTTTTAGTGTGTTACTGGAACATGATATAACATTCATATTGCCCTCTAACAGAAATAGAACTTTAAAAAGAATTATTTTGATTCAACCCTCTCCCTTTCGACTTGGATACTTTAATTAGAATTATCCGTTTTGAATACCCGCTAATCACATAATATCCACGGTTTTTTATTTCTTTTCTTTTATGCGATTCAAGAAGAGTAACCGATTCCAAAAATCCATGTAGTTACCAAAAAAAGTTATTTATCTTATTATTAATCAAGGATTTCGTATATAGCTAGAACGACCCTCACAAATTGCAAATACAAATTTATTAAGAATTAATCGGATTGAAGCTATAGCGTTATCGTTTGCTGGAATCGAAATATCTGCGAGATCGGGGTCACAATTTGTATCAATTAAACAAATTGTTGGAATTCCCAAAGCGATACATTCTCGAAGAGCCGTATATTCTTCTTGCTGATCAACGACGATTACAATATCCGGTACCCCCGTCATATATTGAATCCCGCCCGGATACGTTTGCAAGCGTGATAATTGTCTCTTCAGGATAGCTGCATCTCTTTTTGGAAGACGGTTGAGTCTCCCCGTCTTTTGTTCCGCTCTCAAATCCCTGAACTTATGAAGTCTCGTTTCTGTAGTGGACCAATTCGTTAACATACCACCGAGCCTTTTTTTATTAATATTAATATAATATAATGACACCGGGTTCTTATTGCAGCTCGTGCCGCTGCTTTATAACAAGCTTCTGATAAAAAACGAGCAGTTCTTGTCAGATTTGTAATATGAATACCTTTCTGTTTTGCTGAGATATACGGTGACATTCTAGGATTCCATTTCCTAGTACCATGACCAAAAGGAATTCCTGCTTCCATCATCTCTTCAAAATTGATATTCCACTATCTTCTTGCCATTTCTCCCCATACTTCCTCTTTTTTTTATCAAAAAAAGATTTGATCAAAAAAGAGACGAGGTGCCCTGAAATAAATAATTGTTCCAATGGAACCTTCTCTTCTACCAGAGATTGGCCATTGATACACAATCCAGGCCATTCATTACTTTCTATTCGTTATTATCTTTCTTTTCTTACTATTAAGAAATCAAAGGATCAAAAATAGTTAAGAGAATCCGCTCCTTAGGACTCATTAAATCCTCTAAACGATTGTTCTGATGTATCATGTAAAGTCTTTGAAATGCAAAAGTCTAATAATTCTCTGTGGTGTAAGAAAATATCTATCATCCCCCCCCCCGAATAAATTCTTTTTTTGTTTCCAAAAGAATATTGTTATGCTGCCGTGAACAGTGCACTAATGCTTTGAATCCGGTACCAACGGGTATCATCCCCCCCAGAACAACGTTCTCTTTCAGGCCTTTCAACCAGTCGATACGACCCCGGAGAGCTGCTTTTGCTAAAACCCGAGCGGTTTCTTGAAAACTTGCTTCAGATATAAAACTTTGAGTATTCAGAGATGCTCTCGTTATTCCCAATAATATAGCTCGATAACAGATCGCTTCTTCCAAAGCACGCCCCGTTCGCTCCGCTCGTAACAATCCAATAAGTTCGCCGGGTAAAAAAATATTAGACATTCCATCTTCTGAAACCAACACTTTTGATGTTATTTGACGTACAATAATTTCGATATGTCTATTATGGATTTGGACCCCCTGGGATCGATAAACCTTTTGGATCTTATTAACCAAAGAGATACGACTTTGCACTATAGTTAGCTCAGCACCAATTAAGAATCCCCAAGGAATCCCAAGAATTCTTGTTATACGCGCGTTCCAACCCTCAACTCTTTTTTCTAGGTTCATCGATATTGAATCAATCGAACGCACTTCTAACACTTGTTCTACTTTTGGAAGACCCTGCGTTATATCACCAGATCTTGATTTTTCATATATAAATGTAATTAATGTATCTCCTTCATAAAGGATTTCTCCATAATGCCCATGAACAGTTGCTCCTGGAGTAGCCAAATAAGGCTTAGCTGATCTTATTACTACAGAGCCAGCTTGAACAATTAAAACTTGACCTGATTCGAGGTGTGGTCCATTTGTGGCTATACATATATTTTCACAAATAAACTGCCCAAGACTCATTATTGTGGACATTTCCTCACAATAATTATGATGGATAAAATACCAATTCAAATTAAATGGATTTAAAACAATCTTACTGTCTGGATCAGGATTATAAATTCTCTCGTTTTCATCCATTAAATAAAATTTACGTACTTGAAAAGTCTGTTTTAAATTATCCAGTTTCAAATAGTTAGTTACCGAAATCGGATTATAAGTTATTAAATAGTAAAATGAATAAAAATTCGCAATTTGAAGGACTGTTCCTAAGGGTCCCAACGAATTCCTAATTGGAATTAGAGGATCTTTTTGAATGTGAATTGATTGCTTTATCACATTATGATATTTGATATCGTTGAATGGACCCATTCGAAAACAATTAGATGATGACAAAATTATCAAAGATTGGCATTCCTTATTTCTATTCAACAAGGTATGAATAGTTCCTTGATTTTGGCTAAGTGATTGTTGAACCCTTGCCTTGAAATAAATGGAGTAAAACGGATTTATATTGGTGCGGTCTGGACCATTATCAGAGATCAATCCTGGACTTGACGGAGCATTCCTTTTTCTGATATACGAAATATGGGATTGCACTAAGTCGATTCTTAGGAAATCTCGAATCATACCATTTGTACTTACTTCAACAAAGGAAGCACGGACCTCTTCGACGGAAGAACTTTTTTTGTCTTGGTCCCAATTCAAGACTAAACAAGTTCGAACTAATTGAATACTTGTGTCAGAAATACCCCGAAAGGGTTTGCCCTTTCCATAAAGGATATAATTGACAACTCGAAGGTGCATATTATCCTTTTCCCGCAGCAGATCCTGGGGGAAGAGTGTTGCTAAATTGATACCGTTCGCTATTTCATATGTGACTACGGGTCGAACCAAAACAAAATGCTTTTTCTTGGTAGGTGTGATCCGTTGGACATAGATCCATTTTTTCAATTTTTTTGATTCGCGGGTGGATTCCTTAAGTTCTTTTTTTCCCGTTTCCGGCGGTATCAAGATGCCACTGTGTCGGGATATCTTATCCGTTTCCCCAGGAAAATGGATATCCCCAGAAAAAATTTGGAGTTCAATCTTTTTTTTTTTTTTCTCCACTCGGACCAATCCGCCCACTTGGCTTCTTCTATTTAAAGCTATTCGGGTATCTACTCCAATGATACTATTATTCCGTACCATTACGTAAGAAGATTCGGGTAAAATATGCACTTCCTCGGGAATGAAAAAAAAGCGATCAATTTTCATTTGAAATTTTGGCTTAATTTTTTTGACTCCTCGATACTCAATCAAGTCCTCTTTTTTGACGATTGAATGCGCCCCTATAGTCCCATATTTAGTAATTCCTGAATTCTTTCTTCTGTATCGAGGATCATCAAAATAAGCAAGAATACTATTTTTACGGAAAATACCCTTTATGGGTATTTCAATAGAGATACCTGAATGGGGCATTAGTTCTTTCTCTTGTTCTTGAATGGATTGGAACGGAATGAGAAATTTATTTCTTCGCCTTTTTGCCAATAAATCAGAATTCTTGTGGAGAATTGCAGGATGTATGAGATTACAATGACCAATACCTATGATTCGATTAAATCCCGAATAATCTAAAATACCATCTTCTTTTTTATCAGAAAAATCCGACCTAACTAATTGGTGTCTCACTTGATCATTATTCACTGAGAGGCTAGAAATATATCTTCGTTCGACAGAATGAGGATGGATGTTCAGTTGATCTTGATCCTTGTGGAGTGAAAAAGAAACTACACCGGATCTGCACGAACCTCCTGATAATATCCATAAATGACTTGTTTTTGGTAAGAGCCGGACATTACTATATTGAAATTCGGGTGCATGGTACACGTCGGTACTCCAGTGCATTTCTCCCTCTGAGTCAGAATAAATATGTTTTCGAA